CATGGATAAAGAAAAACTGTTTCAACATCAAAAACAACAAAAACTAGAGCAAACATATAATAACGGATTCGAAATTGTAACCAAGCATCGCCCATCGGTTCTATACCCGATTCATAGCTAGAAAGTTTTTCTGGTCCTTTACTAATTGGAGCTAAAACTCCGGAAATTAGAAATGCCAAGATCGGAATAACGCTTGATATTATTAGAAATGCCCAAAAAATATCATATTCATAAAGCAGAAACATAGATGTACTCCTATGAATGTGGAAAATAGATTGGATTCGTGGATTTAAATTGGAATTTTCAAGTCACCCATAACAGTTTAAACAATTGGATGTAATCAAACTATTTAATTTGCTGCTGTACATATCTCATTTCAAGATTGGAATATTATTTCCGTTACACTTTCCTTTTTTTTTTTCAGTCTTTTCCTCCGCTGTAAATAATCTCCACGAGCGAACATCTGGAAATCGACGTTTTTCCGCTAAACCAAGCCCCGCGCAGTTCCAAACAATACAAGAATCTGGAAATGAAAACTCTACAATTTTTGGATCCTTTTATTTCATTTAGGGCTATACGGACTCGAACCGTAGACCTTCTCGGTAAAACAGCTCAAACTTGTTATTATCAAAATGAGTTGAACTGTTTCAAAAACCCAACATGCATTTTTTTGCATTGGGCTCTTTCATTAACTAATAGAAATATCAGCCAGTCTGCCATACTTTTTTTTTGAAAGAAAGATTAAAGAGATGGCTCCATGCCCTTTGATTCATTACTGATCTAGGAGCACTGTCAAAGTGTTTCAAAGAAGGGTTATCTTGACGTAGGTCTGCTCTGGCCTTGATCAACCTAAGTTAAATGGAGTCTCTATCGGCTCGGCTTAAAGCATAAAATATGCAACTTTATACACCTTAAAGTTCATAAGGACGAAAAGAGATTTTGTTGAGGTCCTTGTGCTCAGTCTGCCTAGCATTGAATAAACTTCATTTTTACCTTATCAATATCTCAAATCAAAGGCGGGTTTTATTTGGGACCTAGCTAAATAGGCACTCCAGTTAGACCGAACCTTTTGTCAGGCTATTGTTCCCTCATAGTCATGGAGTAAGACATTGATTTGATTACATGATGGACTTCTCTGAAAAACATTGGCGCACGTGTAAACGAGTTGCTCTACCAACTGAGCTATAGCCCTTGTGCTTGTAATAGATATTTTATTATGTAGATAATTTCTTGTCAAGATGAATATTCCGGAATCCAACATCATAGCTCTTTGATCTTTTTGATTGGTATTGCTTATAAATAATATTCCATTTATAATCTATCGAAGAGCTGGGGCCCATTTGTTTCTCTTTGTCATGATAAATGACCTACTTAACTCAGTGGTTAGAGTATTGCTTTCATACGGCAGGAGTCATTGGTTCAAATCCAATAGTAGGTAGAACTTATTAGATACCGTTGATTCGGATATCTAATAAGTTGTTCTATTCATCTATTCTATTTAATATAATATATAAATAGAAATAGAATATGTTATATTATAGAATATAATAAAATTAATTAATTGACATTTGCATCAGAACCTAATTCCACTTGATTCTATTCAATCGGCACAAAATTTAGTTTGATTATTAGCCGGGGTACATAAACAAGTTATGAAATTGGATTGATAGCCTCTACTCGTGTCCTAGCTCGTCTGAGAGCTAGATTTGCCTCAATTGTTTGTCTCTTACCTTCAGCTTTCTTCAAATTCGTTTCTGCTTTTTCAAGAGTCTCTTGAGCTTCTTGGGGATCAATGTCACTACCCTTCTCTGCATCATTTACTAAAATGGTAATCTCATTATTACCGATTCGAGCAAAACCGCCCATCAGAGCCATCGTTAACCATTGGTTGTTAAGGCGTATTCTTAAAATACCTATATCTACAGCTGTAGCAATAGGGGCGTGGTTTGGTAATACGCCAATTTGTCCACTATTAGTGGATAGAATGATTTCTTTCACTTCGGAATCCCAAACAATTCGATTAGGGGTCAGTACACAAAGATTTAAGGTCATTTCTTCGATTTGCTCTCCATTTCTAATTCTAAGTTTATAGCCTTCGCGGTAGCTTCGTCGATGGTACCTACCAAATAAAAAGCCTGCTCAGGAAGACTGTCTAATTCCCCCGAAAGGATTAATTTAAACCCTCTAATTGTTTCTGCTAAACCAACATATTTTCCTGGAGACCCAGTAAAAACTTCTGCTACAAAAAAGGGTTGGGAGAAAAAACGTTCAATTTTTCTTGCTCTTGCTACGGTTAAACGATCCTCTTCGGATAATTCGTCCAGCCCAAGGATAGCTATAATATCTTGCAGTTCTTTGTAACGTTGTAAAGTTTCCTTAACTCTTTGAGCAGTTTCATAATGCTCCTCGCCAACAATCCGAGGTTGGAGCATAGTTGACGTTGAATCTAAGGGATCTACTGCTGGATAGATCCCTTTGGCAGCTAATCCTCTTGATAGTA